AACGAAAGATCCAATATTTAAAAATTGTATCTAAAATGACTGGAAAAGTAGAAACAAGACCGGATATAATTTGATCATTATGAGCAAATCCAAAATCTTTGTAGACAGAGCCAATCATTAATTCCCAACCATGGGGCGAATGGAATCCTATACATAAATCAGTTAATAAAAGAATAGAAAAAGCTTTTATTGTGTCGCTTAAGTTGTATAGGAATTCTTGAAACCAAGAGTTAAGAATAACAAGTTCTTCATTACCTAGAATAGAATAACCACTTAGAATACCGAAACAGATTATATTTGTCGAGAAGTGTAAAATTGTATGGATGCGATCCTCGTTGTGCATCTTGATCAATTGGATCGTTTCTTTGTAGATTTCGATGCGAGGCTTTTGTAAATGTGTTTCCGGGTATTCCTTTATCATTTCGTCCAAACGTAAGAGTTCCTCTAAGTCTATGAATTCTTTTAGAATACTCTTTTCTTGAATATCATTCAAAAAAATTTCGGATTGCCTAGTATTCCACCAATTAGTAAACCAAGATTCCAGACTTTTATTAAATGAGAGAGAGATCCACCAAGGCAAAAATACTATAGATGCAAGATATAGAAGGGAAATGAATACTTTCTTTTTTGCCATTTTTTCGTCTGTGAATTTTAAAATTTTTAATGAACGCACCTCATTCGTCGACTCTATACGATACTAATATTTCTATCAAGCATAAGTTCTATTACAAGTCATCGATGTATTTCCGGTTTTTTTTTTGTGATTCAGTACAGCGGTTAGTCCTTGAATTTAGAAAGAATACAGAATATAGAATAAGAAAGAGCCCTCTTCAAATTCAAATTAATAGTAGTCGGATTTCGAGACGAAAGAACTCCCGTTCTATCAAAATATCAAATATTTAGAAAAAAAAATTCTTTACTTTCTACTTTATGATGAAATGTTTTGATATATGATGAATCTATCATTTAGATTTGTTACTGAATTGAGTTCAGTGGATTTACATACGCATAAAAAAAATTGTGGACATAAACAATTTAGTTTTAGAATTGTTTCATATACGTTTGCTTTGGCTCGAGTAAGCGTTCTGAAGAAACTTCAGTTAAGTTATGCTATAGAAAAAAGATGATTCTTGAGTTTTTTATCTCTTGCAAAGTATTCATTCTTCAGTTCCTTTTTTCAAAATACTTCAATTGGTACACGCAAGAAATAGGCCAATTCAGCAGCTTTTTGCTCAATCTCTCGTGGAGTAAAATTCTCATCAGTACGAGTCAAGGGAATGGCTCCTTGTCCTTTTATTTCCATATAAAGGACACGACGAGCATAAATACCCTCTTTAATTTCTATTCTGATGGACTGAATGTCTTTCATAAGGAATCGGAGGAATATGCGACGATTTTTTCCAGGAAATCCCCAACGAAAAATACACACTATGCCCTCTTTTATATCGAATCGATCATAACCACTACCTACATTCCACGAAATTGTGCACCACAAATAGGAGCTAATAAAAAGACCTGCGATCCCATAGAAAGACATCACGATACCTTGTGGAAAAAAAATTATTTGCTGAGAAGGAAATAAAGATATAAAATTCCTACCAAAATAACTGGACGTTCCAACCAATAAAAACCCTAATGAACCTAAAAAAAGAATAAGGGCCCAACAGAAATTACTTGTTTTTCGAGACCCCGCTATAAGTTCTACCCATATACGTTCTGATCGCCAACTCATACTCTAACTAGACCTAGTTGCATTTTATTGGAATTGGGAGAATAACAAAAAGAATTTTTTTTTACTTTTTTTTGTTTCCGAAGTAACTCTCATCAACCAGCACTATTATGATGTGAACCTTTAGGGATAATTCATCGAATTTCTTAGATCCAAACTAAAATAATAACATCCCTTTCATATGATTTCCTAATACATATAGATATATTGACTTTCCATTTCAGAAATTCTCCCCGATCCCGATCTATTTGAAAATAGTTATAATTCATTTATCATGTTTACACATACATAAGAGCTTATGCCCGAAGGAAGCCGCATATTCTACCATATTTTACTAAATAGATATCCGTATTATGATCCAAGTAAGTCTTGAAAAATAAATATATATATATAAGATTTGTCCTTGTTGTATCTAAAAAATCTTGTTTTTTTGAATATAAAGAGATAAAGAAGCCATTGCAATTGCCGGAAATACTAAGCCCACTAAAGGCACAAAAACGGAGGGGAAACTGTTGAGAATTATCATAGAATGGGTACCTCGATTTAATATTTGTACCTGTTATTTATTGTTATATTTATTGTTTTATATTTTAACCTTATCCTTATATTGTTATAAATATTGTTATAAAGATATCTTATAATTCATATATAATTGTTATATTATACTAAGTATACCTAAGTGAGTATATATATACTTATAAGTATATGTTTTAATAAATATATATTAATTAATTAATAAATATATATTAATTAATACAATAAATATATAAA